CAATACGCAATAACTCCAAAAAACGTTCTGATACATCTGTAAAAAACAGAAACTAACACTAGGAATGTTTGACGAACAGTATAAAGAATCATTATTATTTCGACACAAGAAAAGGATTTTTCACACCCCTTTTCTTGTGTCGAAGACTAGGAAGACGAATAAACCCTCCCAGAAATATTTGCTCCCTTCATTTATATTTATCCGTTCTATTTCCCGTTTACTTTTGGATAGGATCTAGCCAAAGTGAAATGTATTAGAATGAAATGCATTTTTTACATTTCAATCTGACAATAGCAACATAGCCCCAATTTTGAAAAAAAAAAAAAAGAAGGGGTCAAGTCAAATAGTCTTTCTATATACTATGTCTAGGAATGTCGTACAAGGAATTCCCGGCATCTCATAGAAAAAGAGTCTAAAAGAACAAAATTCTTTTTCTAATTTCATTTTTTATCATAGATAATTGCTAATGCTTTTTACAAACTTGATGTCGATAAATACGCCAGTCTAGAAATTCATTTCGGACAATTGAACCTTCTCGAACTGTTTCTTTTTAAGAACCAAAAAGATTTGTGCCAAAATCACAGATGCGAAGAAGAACAAAAGACCTTGTACACGTAATGGATCTTGAAGTACTATTTCTGCATCTCCCTGACCAAATCCGCCCACATTAGGATTACTTGTCAACGGTTGATCCAATTTGATAGATTCACCTTCTGAAACAAGAAGTTCTGGCCCCGGAGGGATAATATCAACCACTTGACGTCCATCGGATGCATCCGCTATGGTTATTTCGTATCCCCCCTTTTCTTTTCGTAGGATTTTGCTTACTATACCTGATGCTGTAGCATTATAAACTGTATTGTTACTCTTGCTCCCATCAGGATAAATTTGGCCCCTTCCTCTGTTTCCGCCTACGTATATAGGATATTTTAAGAAGTGAATGTCTTTCTTAGTAGCGGGGTCGGGGGAAAGAATAGGAAAGGTGATTTCACTATATTTCTGACCAGGAACAGGGCCTATGACAAGAATATTTTTTTGGTTGGGGCGATAACTCTGAAAAGACAGATTGCCCATCTTTTCTTTTATCTCGGGGGAAATACGATCGGGAGGGGCTAATTCAAAACCCTCTGGTAAAATAAGAACAGCCCCTACATTCAAACCCCCCTTTTTACCATTAGCAAGAACTTGTTTCAGTTGCATATCATAGGGAATTCGAACAACTGCTTCAAATACAGTATCGGGAAGTACCGCTTGCGGAACCTCAATATCCACTGGTTTATTAGCTAAATGGCAATTAGCGCATACAATACGTCCAGTGGCTTCTCGTGGATTTTCATAACCCTGCTGTGCAAAAATGGGATATGCATTTGAAATGGATGTACGAGTTATGATATATATCATGAGCGATATGGAAATAGATCGAGTAATCTGTTCCTTTATCCAAGAAAAAGTATTTCTAGTTTGCATGGTCCAACCATTGATCCCGAAAATTTCTACAATAAATTGGGGTAGGTCACTAATGGAGTTTCCTATCCACGATTCTGTTATTTACTGGAATAATAATAATTTGACTGGATTAATATATAGGAATATAGGATGAATCTCCGGGATGGGTAGAAATATAAAGTTTTTTTCAATGCTTTGCTTATGTACAACTGCAAAGTAATAAGAAACATTATAATTAGATTAGGTAGATAATTTTTCAGTCATTCATTGAATGATAAATCACTACAAGTGACGGAGATACGCGATTTAAATAACGGAAAATCCAATATTTTAAAATTGTATCTAGAATGACTGGAAAAGTGGAAACAAGGCCAGATATAATTTGATCATTATGAACAAATCCAAAATCCTTGTAGACAAAGCCAATCAGCAGTTCCCAACCATGGGGGGAATGAAATCCGATACATAAATCAGTTAATAAAAGAAGAGAAAAAGCTTTTATTGTGTCACTTAAGTTATATAGGAATTCCTGAGCCCAAGAGTTAAGAATAACAAGTTCTTTATTACCCAAAATAGAATAACCACTTAGAATAATGAAACAGATTATATTTGTCGAGAAGTGCAAAATCGTATGAATACGACCCTCATTGTGTATCTTGATTAATTGGATTGTTTCTTTGTGAATTCCTATACGAAGGTTTTGTAGATGTGTCTCCGAGTATTCCTTGATCATTTCCTCTAAGAGGAGGAGTTCCTTTAATTCTTTGAATTTTTCTAGAATACTATTTTCTTCAATATCATTCAAAAAAGTTTCGGATTGCCTAGTATTCCACCAATTTGTAATCCATGATTCCAGACTTTTTTGAAATGAGAGCGAAATCCACCAAGGCAAAAATACTATAGATGCAAGATAGAAAAGAGGAGTTAATGCTTTCTTTTTTGCCATTTTTTCATCTGTGAATTGTTAATGAATCTTATTCGTCGACTTTATGTAATCTAATATTTCTCTCACGCATCAGTTCTATTACAAGTTATCGAATCTATGAATCTATTCACTCTTTTTTATTATTATTTTTTTTTAATTGTTCCATATATGTCTGCTTTGACTCGAATGGATGTTCTGAAGAAATTTCAATTAAGTTATGTTATAGAAAAAGAGGATTCTTGCGTTTTTGCCCTCCTGCTGAGAAAGCATGCATTTGTCGGCTCATTTCTTTAAAACACTTCAATTGGTACACGCAAGAAATAGGCCAATTCAGCAGCTTTTTGTTCCATTTCCCGTGGAGTAAAATTCTCATCAGTACGAGTCAATGGAATGGCTCCCTGGCCTTTGATATCCATATAAAGGACACGACGAGCATAAATACCCTCTTTAACTTCTACTCTGACGGACTGAATATCTTTTATAAGAAATCGGAGGAAGACCCGACGATTTTTTCCAGGAAATCCCCAACGAAAAATACACACTATTCCGTCTTTTCTATCAAATCGATCATAACCACTACCTACATTCCACGAAATTGTGCACCACAAATAAGAGCTAATAAAAAGACCCGCGATCCCATAGAAAGACATCACAATTCCTTGTGGAAAAAAAACGATTTCCTGAGACGGAAATAAAGATATCAAATTTCTACCAAGATAACTCGAGGTTCCAACCAACAAGAATCCTAATGAACCTAAAAAAAGGATAACAGCCCAGCAGAAATTACTTGTTTTTCGAGCCCCTGTTATAGGTTCTATCCATATATGTTCTGATCGACAACTCATACTTGATCCAGTTTCTTTTTTTTGGAATTGAGAGAATACCCCAAATGAATTTTACTTTAGTCCTTTTGTTTCCGAAGTAACTCGCATCAACTAGCACTAGTTTGATGTGAACCTTTAGGAGTAATTCATTAAATTGGTTAGATCTAAACTAATAACATACCCTTCGTATGATCTCACTAAAGATAGCCACATGCATATAGATAGACCAACTTTACAATTCAGCCGTCCGCCAATTCGGGTCTATTTGAAAATAGCTAGAATATAGCATTTTGGGAGATTTTCGTCGGAAGACGCTTATACCATATTTTGCTAAAAGGATATCTGTGTTATGATACAAGCGTCAGTTTAAAAATGAGATTTTGTGCCCTCGGCTCTAAACAATCTTGTTTTTTTGAACATGAAGAAATAAAGAAGCCATTGCGATTGCCGGAAATACTAGGCCTACTAAAGGGACCAAAACAGAGGGAAAGTTAAGAGTTGTCATAGAATGGGTACCTCGCTTTACTATTTGTACCTGTTATTATTATTTAGATTTTATATTTATAGAATAGATATAAAGATATTATATATAAAGATATCTTATATCTTATTATAAGTATAATTTGATAATTCTAAATTGGAATTATTATTACTTAATATCTCTCTAATCTATTCTAATTCTAAATCTAATCTATTCTAATTCTAAATGAGTATATAATGTAGTTTTTCATCCCTCTACATGAAAGATTTGAAAGGATATGGATGAGATATTATTTGATTCATTTTTTTCTCTTGTCTTCAAATTGAATTTACTAAGCAAAAAGTTTCTTAAAAATGAATTAGATTCTATTTATTTAGTTTTATATATTAAAGGGTTTGTTAGAATCCCATCCAGCAGGGATTCTTAGTCAAAATAGGATTATCGTAAGGTATAGAAAGATAAAATTCTATTATTCCGATAAACTAATTACTTGTTTGCTCAAAATAATTCAACTTCATGTTCTAATTTTGATTCAAAGGAAAGAAAGTGTGGAGTTGAAATAACTCACTCAGAACGCTTTTTAAAGGATTACGTGGTACGATTAGATCGAATAAGCCCTTCTGGAATAAATACTCAGCCGCTTGTGAACCTTCGGGTACTGTTTTATTTAATGTTTGTTCAATTACTCTTTTACCCGCAAAGGCAATGTAGGCATGGGGTTCGGCAATAATGATATCCCCCAACATACCAAAACTAGCTGTCACCCCGCCGGTAGTAGGAGATGTAAGGATTGGTACATAGAATAACTTTTTATTTGATTGATAATCATATAAAGCAGCAGATATTTTAGCCATTTGCATCAAGCTCAAACTTCCTTCTTGCATGCGTGCCCCTCCGGAAGCACACACTATAATAAGAGGTAGAAATTCTTTAGTGGCGTATTCAATCAAACGGGTAATTTTCTCCCCAACTACGGATCCCATACTACCCCCCATAAACTGAAAATCCATAACCCCAATTGCTACGTTAATACCGTTTAATTGCCCTATACCTGTTTGAATAGCCTCGGTTAATCCTGTCTTTCTTTGATAAGAATCGATACGATTTTTATAAGGCTCCTCCTCCGAATGAAATTGAATGGGATCCAGAGAGACCATGTCTTCATCCATAGGCTCCCAAGTACCCGAATCAATCAAAAGTTCGATTCTATCAGAACTACTCATTTTCAAATGATATCCACATTGTTCACAAAGATTCATTTTTGATTTAAAAAATTTCTTATAATTTAATCCATAACAATTTTCGCATTGAACCCACAAATGAC